AGCTCATGATGTTCATATCGATCTATTATGCGCCTCTGCATCTAGCATTGGGTAGACCTCATACAATAACTGTCCTAGTTCTACCGTATCTTTTGTTTCATTTCTTCTGGAACAATCATAAAAACTTTTTTGATTATGGATCTACTACCAGAAATTCAATGCGTAATCTCAGCATTCAATGTGTATTCCTGAATAATCTAATTTTTCAATTATTCAACCATTTCATTTTACCAAGTTCCACGTTAGCCAGATTAGTCAACATTTATATGTTTCGATGCAACAACAAGATTTTATTTTTAACAAGTAGTTTTGTTGGTTGGTTAATTGGTCACATTTTATTCATGAAATGGGTTGGATTGGTATTATTCTGGATACGGCAAAATCATTCTATTCGATCTAATAAGTATCTTGTGTCAGAATTGAGAAATTCTATGGCTCGAATCTTTAGTATTCTCTTATTTATCACCTGTGTTTACTATTTAGGCAGAATGCCGTCGCCTATTGTCACTAAGAAACTGAAAGAGAAAGAAACCTCAGAAACGGAAGAAAGCGATGTAGAAACAACTTACGAAATGAAGGAGACTAAACAGGAACAAGAGGGATCCACCGAAGAAAACCTTTTTTCGGAAGAAAAGGAGGATCTGGACAAAATAGATGAAACGGAAGAGATCCGAGTGAGTGGAAAGGAAAAAACAAAGGATGAATTTCACTTGAAAGAGGCACGCTATCAAGATAGCCCAGTTTACGAAGATTCTGATCTGGAGACCCATCAAGAAAATTGGGAATTGGGAAGACTGAAAGAAGAGAAAAAGAAAAGAATGAATAAAAAGATTGACACATAATAAAAATACAAGAATAAATAAGATGAGATTCGTCCACCTCCCATATATTTTATTCCTTCGCCCATAAAGAAACTTGCAACACCAATCCCATTTAGAATCCCATCAATTATATATTTATCAAAAAACTGAGTTAGCTCGGCTAACCCTCTTATACTCATGGTGAAAATCCCAGTATAAAAAATATCTATATAACCACGATTATATGACCAATTGTATATCATACCTTTTATTTTGTCCAGAATAATTCTTTTAGGAACTCTTTTGAAAAAGAAATTAAGTAAGTCCAAATTTTTGAAAGATGAATAAATAGATCCATAAAAAATAGATGCTATAAATAGTCCGAAAAGAGCTATACTTACTGAAAAAAAAGCATTTGAAAAAAATCCATACCAATCCTCAGAAGAATTCAATTTCTGATGAAAAAGGGTTGTAGATGGAGTTAACCATTTCGATAATAGATCCAAATCTATTACTCCTCTGTTAAAAGAAATTCCTATTGATCCAATGAACAAAGTTAATAGTACTAATATAAGGAGAGGAAATAACATAGTATTGCTTGATTCGTGAGGATACATATAAGTGTATCTATTTCTAAAGTAAGTACTAAAGTCTCGTATCTTACTTCTTACATTCTCGTCAATTTTAGATATATTTTTTGAAAAAAAACAAACCTTATTCTTATTCATTTTTGAAAAAAAGAAATTACTATTGACTTTCTTAAGTGTCCCTTTTCCCCATAGAGATATTGAATAAAACGAGCTCTTTTTTGTACTACTAAAACTACTATAATCTTGAAAATGAATGCGCAAATACCCATCAAAGGTAAGTAAATACATCCTAAACATATAAAATGCGGTTAATCCTGTTGTGAACCAAGCTATTAGTGCGAAAATTGGTGAGTACAACCAACTATCGTGAAGAATTTCATCTTTGGACCAAAAACAAGCAAGAGGTGGAATACCACAAAGAGAAAGTGTACCTAAAAAAAAAGTAATTTTTGTAATTGGAACATATTTTGTTAAACCTCCCATAAGAACCATATTCTGACTTTTCTCTGGTGAATATCCAACAATAGGTTCCATTGAATGAATAATGGATCCGGATCCCAAAAACAATAAAGCTTTAGAATAAGCATGGGTGATCAAATGAAATAAAGCAGCTCGATAAGAACCTATACCTAGAGCTAACATAATATAACCCAATTGAGACATTGTAGAATAAGCTAAACTTCTTTTAATGTCTCTTTGGGCAAGAGCTAAAGTAGCTCCTAAAAGTACTGTTATTATACCTACTAAACAAATGAAATTCATTATGTAAGGTATAACTATGAAAAGAGGAAGAAGCCGAGCTACAAGAAAAATCCCTGCTGCTACCATAGTAGCAGCGTGTATAAGAGCCGAAATAGGAGTGGGACCTTCCATGGCATCAGGTAACCATACGTGAAGGGGGAATTGTGCGGATTTAGCAACTGCACCGACAAATAATAAAAAGGCACATAAAGTAGCAAATAAAGAATTGACCCCATTATTATGGATCAAGGTATTCACTATTTGGAACAAATCCCGAAATTCGAAACTACCAGTTATCCAATAAAATCCTAAGGTCCCTAATAATAAACCAAAATCTCCTATACGATTAGTTACAAAAGCTTTTTGACAAGCACTTGCTGCAACGGGTCGTGTGAACCAAAAACCTATCAATAAATACGAACACATTCCCACTAGTTCCCAAAAAATATAAATTTGTATCAAATTGGAACTAGTAACTAATCCCAACATTGAAGCATTGGAAAAACTCATATGAGCAAAAAATCTCAAATATCCTTGGTCATGAGACATATAATTGTCACTATAAATAAAAACCAGGATTCCAACAGTAGTAATTAGTATTGACATAATAGAAGTAAGTGGATCGATCAAGTGTCCGAACTCTAATAAAAAATCATTATTGATGGTCCAAGACCATAGATATTGATAGGTCAAACTTCCATTTATTTGCTGAATAGACAGATTAGCCGAAAACCACATAGCTATACTTAGTAGTAAAACACTTAGGAAAGCCCACATACGACGAAGATCTTTTGTTGCTGTCGGAATAAGTAGAAGTCCAAATCCTATTGACATAGTAACTGGGAGCGGAAAAAGGGGTATTATCCATGCATATTTATATGTATATTCCATAAGAAACCAAATTGTTCTTTTTTCTTATAATTGTTTCCAATTCACCAATTCTGATCTCTTTCGAAAAGAACAAAACAATAAGAAAAAAATATGAAAAAGATCAAATACAAAAATACAAATATTGGAATTATGACTTTTTGTTTTATTAAATATTTGAAATAAAAGTTGCAATAGGTTGGTCATATATCAAATAATATGATCAAATAATTAGTCAAGTTTATTACTTAGTTATTAATTCACTTAAAACTCTATAAAAGAAAGATATTTTTGAAATAATATGACATCATATTAGATTTTGAATAATTGGATTTTCCCTTTACATTATATTTTAATTATGTAAAATGTAAAATTATGTAATTTATAGATATATGATATATTTTTAGATTTAAAATAGATTTATTTTATTTATATTAAAGTTCAGTTACAGATTTATTTATCTCTTTCTATTTTTATATTTTTCTTTCTTTTTTTTATTGTATAATATTGTATAATATTTATATAGAATCTTTTCTTTTATATACTATATATATATTTTATATACTATATAGTTTACTATTTAGATAAATTAGATAAATATTTTCTCTTACTATTCTTAATATGAAATATGAATATTTGCAATATTGTATATATATATATATGAATACAATATTTTAATATATATTAAATAATATGAAATAGTAAAATTAGATTACTTTATTTTTGTATATTTTTTTGTATATATTCTTTTATAAAACAATAAATATAAAATACGTATGTAATTATTAGATTATGTTATATTATGCAAATATCAGAATGAAGATAGAAAATTGAAATCTATTTGTCTATGACAATAGAATCATTTTAGAATATTTTTCTTTTCTTATTTCTTTTATTTTATTCTTTTTTTATATTTGTATGTTATTATATTATTGAGGAAATTTATGGAATTCAGTATAGATAATGACTAATAAAAAGTAATTTATTTTAAACAGTATATGTCTTTCACATACAACGATAAAAAGGAGTCACCTATCTTTTGAATGGCAGTTCCAAAAAAACGTACTTCTATGTCAAAAAAGCATATTCGTAGAAATCTTTGGAAAAAAAAAGGATCTTTAGAGGCAGTAAAAGCTTTTTCTTTAGCTAAATCTATTTCCACCGGACAGTCAAAAAGTTTTTTTGTGCGACAAAAAAAAGTCTTGTAAAAATATGAATTGACATGTTTCAAAGAACTTCCAAATTTCCATTTTTGAATTGGAAGACAAACGATTCAATTTTACTAAATGTATTGTATTTGTATTTCACTTCTCCTTATTAGTTAGAGCTAGGTAATATAAAAAATAAGAATCTTTCTTTCTACTTGATTCAAAGTACTCAGTATTGTGTATTTTCTATTTTTTATAGTCTTTCTATATTTCTATTATATTCTATTTCTATTTATCAAAATTCATATTGATTGATATTGAATTCGTGAGATGATTTTTTCTTTCCTATGAATTGTGCTTTTCAAAATAGAAAAGCACAATTACGATAGACAAAGAAAAATCTGAATATTTCATTACACTTTATACTAAGGTGTTGGGTCTCAAAATCATTATTAGAAAAAAATTATGAATTCTATACCCCGACTGAGAACGAAGCTTTTGAGTTCTGACTGTTCTGGATAAACAAGAGCTAGGTTTCTAGTACGGAAAAGTTGATTATTAAAAATGAACTTACGAAGATGAAGATACTAATTAAGTATTATTGATATTGAACATTTCCATATGAATAGAAATGCATCTTTATTCATTGTTTCCTAAATTATATTGAATATATACAATTCAACATAAATTTTCTATTATTATTTAAGGTAAGCCGCCATGGTGAAATTGGTAGACACGCTGCTCTTAGGAAGCAGTGCTAGAGCATCTCGGTTCGAGTCCGAGTGGCGGCATAAATAATTATTAATATTAATAATATAGACACAATAGATCTAATAGAATCTATAAGATATTTAAAATATTATATTTTAGATTTTATTTAATCCTCTCCCCAATTTTAATTATTTAAAAGGGACTCTTCTTTATGATATTTGTGACCTTAGAACATATATTAACTCATATTTCCTTTTCGATTATCTCAATTGTGATTATAATTCATTTGATGAACTTATTAGTTGACGAAATTGAAGGATTACGTAATTCGTCAGAAAAAGGGATGATAGCTACTTTTTTCTCTATAACAGGGTTTTTAGTTATTCGTTGGATTTCTTCGGAACATTTTCCCTTAAGTAATTTATACGAATCATTAATCTTCCTTTCATGGAGTTTATCCATTATTCATATGATTCCGTATCTTGGGAATCATAAAAATGATTTAAGCGCAATAACTGCACCAAGTGCCATTTTTACCCAAGGTTTCGCTACGTCAGGTCTTTCAAATGAAATGCATCAACCCGCAATATTAGTACCTGCTCTACAATCTCAGTGGTTAATGATGCATGTCAGTATGATGCTATTGAGCTATGCAGCTCTTTTATGCGGATCATTATTATCAATTGCTCTTATAGTGATTACATTTCAAAAAAAAATCAATTTTTTCAAGAATTTTTTAAGTTTAAGGAAGTCGTTTTTCTTTGGTAATATGGAATATTTGAACGAAAAAGGAAGTGTTTTAAAAAAGACTTTTTTCCTATCAGTTCAAAATTTTTACAAATATCAATTAATTCAGCGTTTAGATTATTGGAGTTATCGTGTCATTAGTTTAGGGTTTACCTTTTTAACCATAGGCATTCTTTCTGGAGCAGTATGGGCTAATGAAGCATGGGGTTCTTATTGGAATTGGGACCCTAAGGAAACTTGGGCATTTATTACTTGGACCATATTTGCAATTTATTTACATACTAGAACAAATTCAAAATTGCAAGATCAAGGCACAAATTCGGCATTTGTAGCTTCTATAGGATTTCTTATAATTTGGATATGCTATTTTGGGATCAATCTATTAGGAATCGGGTTCCATAGTTATGGTTCATTCCAATTAATATCTAATTGAATAAAATAAACTACATGAAGAATACATAAAAAAATCGTCTGATACACAATGAAATTTTGTGCGAGTTTTTGAGAACCTTTTGAATAATTCCTCTATTTAAATGGTTCTCAAAAACTTTAGATGTATTTCATTACAATTCTAATTAACCTTTCCTTTTTTTCTTTTTTTTTTCATTGTACAACGAAGAATCGTGAAAATATGAAAGTTAAAGAATTCTAAGACTTTCTTTCCAATTAATGAATTTTATTTCATTTATTATTGAATCTAAAAAAAAGAATTAGTATCTATAAAAATAATTAGATATTAGAACTTGTACCTTGTCAACCGATAACGGGAGAACGAAATCAGGATAAATACCAACTCCTATTACAGGTAAAAAGATACATATCGAAACAAAAAGTTCTCGTGGTCCAGAATCAAAAAAATTCGAGTTTGGAATATTGAATAGCTTGTATCCATAGAAAATCTGACGTAACATAGATAATAAAAAAATAGGAGTTATTATCATTCCAATTGCCATTACAAAAGTAATTAACATTTTTGGCATGAAAAGATATTTTGGGCTGGTAATTATTCCAAAAAAGACTAAGAATTCTGCAACAAAACCACTCATTCCTGGCAATGCAAGAGAAGCCATCGAGAAACTACTAAACATGGTAAATATTTTTGGCATTGGGATAGATATCCCCCCCATCTCTTCGAGATAAACAAAACGTATTCTATCACAACTTGTTCCTGCTAAGAAAAAAAGTGCAGCACCAATCAATCCATGAGAGATTATTTGTAAAATAGCTCCATTAAGTCCCATGCCAGTTATAGAACCAATTCCTATAATTATGAAACCCATGTGAGATACGGAAGAATAGGCAATACGTTTTTTTAAATTGCGTTGACTGAGAGAGGTTGAAGCTGCATAAATGATTTGTATTATTCCTACTATCACCAACCAGGGAGATAATCTAGAATGAGCGTGAGCTAATAATTCCATATTGATCCGAATCAATCCATATGCTCCCATCTTTAATAAGATTCCAGCTAAAAGCATACATGTACTGTAATGTGCTTCCCCGTGGGTATCTGGTAACCATGTATGTAGGGGTATCATCGGCGATTTGACAGCATAAGCAATAAGAAAACCAAAATAGAGTATTATTTCCAATGCTGCAGGATACGATTGATTAGCTAATTTTTCTAAATCTAATGTTGGTTCGTTGGAACCATATAAACCCATACCTAGAACTCCTATTAAGAGAAAAATGGAACCTCCAGCAGTGCACAAAATAAACTTTGTAGCCGAGTACAGGCGTTTTTTTCCTCCCCACATGGATAAAAGTAAGTAAACAGGAATTAATTCTAATTCCCACATGATGAAAAAAAGTAAAAGGTCTCGAGAAGAAAATGATCCTATTTGGCCACTATACATTGCTAACATCAAGAAATAGAAAAATCGCGGATTTCGAGTAACTGGCCAAGCTGCTAAAGTAGCTAAAGTAGTGATAAATCCTGTCAGTAAAATGGGTCCTATGGAAAGTCCATCGGTTCCCAGTCTCCAGTGAAAATCAAAAAGATTGATCCATTGAAAATCCTCCTTCAATTGGGTTAATGGATCGTCCAATTGAAAATGATAACAAAATACATAAGTCATTAGAAGGAGCTCTAGTATACATATACAAAGAGTATACCACCTATACGCCTTATTTCCCTTATGAGGGAAAAAGACAATTGAAGAACCCGCGAATATGGGCAAAACAATAAGTATTGTTAACCAAGGAAAATAACTCGTGATAAAGACAAGATAAAATTAGACCAGAAAACCCCGTGCTCGGGAGAAGAATAATATATTTTCTTTTCTCGAGTACGGGCTTTTATCGGTAAAGAGGAATCAAATGATTCAAGTGGAATTTTTTGTCACATATCAATAAGAAAGACCCATGCTGCGAGTTGTTTCATGCCATAAATAAACACGGACACTCAAAAAATCCGTTGGACAAGCGGATTCACATCTTTTACAACCTACACAATCTTCGGTTCTTGGCGCAGAAGCAATTTGCTTAGCTTTACATCCGTCCCAAGGTATCATTTCCAATACATCCGTGGGGCAAGCTCGAACACATTGGGTACATCCTATACATGTATCATAAATCTTTACTGAATGTGACATTGGGTCTATAAATTCCAGTTTTGAGCACAAAAGATTTTCTATCTGGTAAAAGAAAATAAGAAAATGAAATAAATTATATATTTTCTATTATAGACACCAGACGAATCGATGATTTATCAAAATTTTAAGAATCAATAGATTTTATAATCTGTTTATGAGAAAGGGCCAAGATACTTTGATTTCCATTTCAATAACCATGAAATATGAGTTTATGAATTCAATTCATGTTAAATTTACTATCTTTCTATATGTATATATTCATATACATATAGAAAGATAAATATAGAAAGATTCTAGTATATAAAAATAGAATTAAGGTGATATATTATTATATTATATATCAGATTAATACGTTTGTTATTAGGTTAGTGATAGAATAGGTTAGTAACTCTAAATCATAAATTTATATGAAAAAAGAGAAGAAAGAAAATAATAATAATAAAATATTATATTCTATTTAATTCTAATTAAATTATCTTACTATTCTAATTCTATTAGATTCTATATTAGAATATTCAGAATCTTCTAAAAATCTTATGTTTTGATTTCTATATGAAAATAGAATAATTATGACTAATTATTCAACAAATTTGATTGATTGATACGAGTTGATTTTCTGTTACGATGGATCGACGAAACAATAGCTAGTCCAATAGCTGCTTCAGCAGCTGCAATGGCTATAACAAAGATTGAGAAAATTTCTCCTTTTAATTGCCGACTATCAAATATATCGGAAAATGTGACGAGATTTATATTCACCGAATTCAGTATAAGCTCAAGACACATAAGTGCTCTAACCATGCTTCGGCTTGTGATCAGTCCATAGATACCGATAGAAAATAAATAAACACTTATAAAAAGTACATGCTCTAACATCATTGATAAATTCCTCATCTATCTTGATTCATTTCAATATGAACGAACAAAAATTAAACCGATTCAGTTGACTAGATATAGAAGAATTACAGAACAAAAGAAGATATTCACAGTATATTTCAATAAAATATATTAAATCCATTTTCATTCTTTCATTCTTTAATGAAAAAAAAAAGAAGTTCTTATTATATTAGATTATTGACGAGCCATAGTAATTGCACCTATCAAAGAAACTAAAAGAATTATAGAAATGAGTTCAAAAGGAAGATAAAAATCTGTGGATAAATGAATACCAATTTGTTGAACGTTACTTATTAAGTCCTGTTCTATAATCTGATTTGATCTTGTAGTCCGAAAAATTCCGGACCATGACGTATCTGGGATAGTAGTCATTAATGAAAAAAAAATACTTGTACAAACCAGTGAAGTGATCCTATCTCCAACGGTCCACAAATAGGAATCATTGGAATATTCTGAACCGTTCATGAACATTACAGCAAATATGATTAATACATTTATGGCTCCCACATAAATAAGGAATTGCGCGGCAGCTACAAAATAGGAATTCAATGAAATATAGAATAAGGATATACAAACAAGAACCAATCCCAATGAAAAGGCAGAATCGATGGGATTGGTAAGTAATACTACTCCCAGACCTCCTAATATAAGAACTGATCCCAGAAATACTACAAGAATATCATGTATTGGTCCAGGTAAATCCATTATGAAATAAAAGATAAATAAATCAGTCGAAATATTTCATGACCTTACTAAGGGTCCAGGAAAGGAACTATTTTTTTATATGATGCCTTCCTAATTGAATGAAAAAAAATGAATATCATTAGATAGATAAAATAAAATTATTTGGCTAATCCTACTTACTTTATTACAAGCCAAATCTTAGTAATTGGTAATCGTTCTTGAACCAAGCAAGGGGTTTTTATTTTTTCATTTGATTTGTTGAATCCATAACTGTTTGAATTGTGTAATCTCCAATTATTGAGATTGGTAACCGACCTAAAGAAATTTGATTATAATTCAATTCGTGACGATCATAAGTGGAAAGCTCATATTCTTCAGTCATCGATAAACAGTTTGTTGGACAATACTCGACACAGTTACCGCAAAATATACAGACACCAAAATCAATACTATAATGAAGCAATTGTTTTTTCTTAATATCTTTTTCAAATTTCCAATCAACAATGGGAAGGTCTATTGGACATACGCGAATACATACTTCACAAGCAATACATTTATCAAATTCAAAGTGGATTCGACCACGAAAACGTTCTGATGTGATTGATTTTTCATAAGGATATTGAATAGTTACAGGTAAACGATTTGTATGGGATAAGGTAATTATGAAACTTTGTCCAATGTACCTTGCGGCTCGTATTGTTTGTTTGCCATAATTCATGAACCCAGTAACCATAGGTAACATATTTTAGATATCCATGAATAAAATTTATGTTTCTTTCTCTTGGTTGAGATAAGTTATGTAAGTTATGAATATAGAATATTCATTATTGTTTTCTCTTAATTTCTTATTTTTATTTATAGTTTATAGTGAAACAAGTTGAAAAGAAGTTGTCAATAATAGATTACCTAGAGAAATAGGTAAAAGAAATTTCCATCCAAGATTTAATAATTGATCCATTCTCATCCTAGGTAAAGTCCATCTTGTTGTGATAGGAATGAACAGAAACAAATAAGCTTTAGCTAATGTAATAAAGATACTAATTGCTATTACAAAGACTCTAAACATTTTATTTATTCCAAAAAGTTCAGTAAGAGATATGTACGGAATAGAAAAATCCCACCCACCTAAGTAAAGAACTGTTACAAATAATGACGAAACTAATAGATTTAGGTAAGAAGCAAGATAAAAGAACCCGTATTTTATACCTGAATATTCGGTTTGATAACCTGCTACTAATTCCTCCTCTGCTTCTGGTAAATCAAAAGGTAATCTTTCACATTCTGCTAGAGAAGACATTAGAAAAACTAGAAACCCTATGGGCTGACGCCACAGATTCCATCCCCCAAAACCATATTTGGACTGTGCCTCAATTATATCAACTGTACTCGAACTGTTAGATAATTATAGTCGATGATAGCATCACTGCTCCCATCGCTATTCCAAAACCGTACATGAAACCTAAGTTTCATACGGCTCCTCTATGGCCACAAAGAAATGTAAGGTAAGGACTAGTTTAGTATTATAGCTCTCCTTGGACCTTAGGTAAATACAATGTAAAGAGAAATTGGAGGTTGGAGAGTCCTCAATTCGACCAATAACATTCTGTCTGTTAGAATAAGAAAAAGCACTTCCGAATTGATCTCATCCCTTATAATGATATTATAATGAAAATAATCAAAATTTATCTTTGTTCAGCAATAACTTAATCCTTCAATCAAATACTGGTTCTATTCCTAAATAGAATTCCTAAATAGAAAGAATTGGGCATTAGTTAATGAATCATGATAAGAATTTCCATATGCATATGTATGAAGAAAGAAATATTTTCTTATTATTCCCGTTTTATTCTTTTTTATTATATTATCGTATTGCATTCTATTTGTCTTGTTTCTGTTCTTCTTTCTGAAAAATAAAAAAAAAAAGGAAAGAAAATAAAGGATTAATTCGTTCTTGATAGTCATTTATTTAATCAGCGAATAGTAGCATACTCTAGATCGGAATCGTGGGGAAGTACTGCTTGATCATTTCTACCAACTTCAAGCCCTTATTATGATTCGTTTTATGCAAAGTTTTATGCAAAAATCCCTTTTTTTAATACCTTACATTATTTCCATTACTCATCCTTTGCGTACTTTGGTGTTCCTAACTGCCCACTTCTTTTTGATTGATCCCCAGTATAGTTAGAAATACAGTTGATCTTTTGCATCCGCTTCAAGATATGACGACTAAAAAAATAATCTCAATCTTGGGGTAAACAACTTATGTTTACTTCAATTTTCTTCTTGTACCTAGGGAATGAGATTTTTATTGTTTTACTGCAAATTGAGGAGCAGTTTTGTTTCACTCATATAACTATCTGGTTTAACTCATCGAACTGAAATGTTAAAAAAAAAGATTTTTTTTATTCTTTTATTTCATATTCATATTTAAATATTGAATTATATGAATTCTATTTCTATTTTATTGTATTTCAATTCATTTTTTATCTCTTTTCTAGAAAAGAGATAAAAAAAATTCATGTTCCAACGAATCGCACGTAGAGATATTGCTAACACACATAGAGTTAATGGTATTTCATAACTAATCGATTGAGCTGTAGCTCGTAGACCACCTGAAAAGGAATACTTATTATTTGATCCATATCCTGACATAAGAAGACCAATGGGGACAATACTTGAAAAAGCAATCCATAAAAAAACACCTATACTGAGATCTGCTAAAACAAGGTGATATCCAAAAGGAATTACTAAATAACTTAGTAGAATTGATATAAAACCTATAGAAGGTCCGACCCTAAATAAACGAATATTACCTCTAGATGGAAGAAGATCCTCCTTCAAAAGTAGTTTGGTCCCATCCGCTAAAGCTTGAAGAATTCCTAAAGGGCCGGCATATTCAGGTCCAATACGTTGTTGTATTGCTGCAGATATTTTTCTTTCTAACCACACAATGACTAATACTCCCATTGTGATTCCTAATACAAGGGTTAAAATGGGGACAAAAATCCATATGAGTCCATAGACTTCTTTTAAGGATTCTAATCGATAAAAAGAATTAATAGTTTGTACTTCTGTCGTATCAATTATCATTTCAACGATCAACTTCTCCCATAATGATATCTATACTACCTAGTATCGTCATGATATCAGCCAATTTCATTCTTTTAACTAGCTGGGGAAGAATTTGCAAATTGATGAAACCGGGTGGACGAATTTTCCATCTCCAGGGGAAAACACTATTATCTCCTATTAAATAAATTCCTAATTCTCCTTTTGGGGCCTCTACCCTTACATAAAGTTCTTGTTTTAACAATTCAAAATTGGGTGAAAGTTTTTTAGTAATAAATCTATATTCAAAATTATTCCATTCGGAATTCTTTGTCCTATGAAAACGCCGGTTTTCTAAATTCTCATAAGGTCCTCCAGGAATTCCTTCTAGAGCCTGTTGAATTATTTTTATGGATTCTTGCATTTCACCGATTCTTACTAAATAACGAGCTAATGTATCGCCTTCTTTTTGCCATTTGACTTCCCAATCAAATTTATTGTAACACTCATAGCGATCAACTTTACGAAGATCCCATTGGATTCCAGAAGCTCGTAACATTGGTCCTGATAAACCCCAATTTATTGTCTCCTCCCCACCAATAATGCCCACTCCTTCAACTCGTTCCAAAAAAATGGGATTTCGCGTAATGAGTTTTTGATACTCAACAACTTCTGTTAAAAAATAATCACAGAAATCAAAACATTTATCTATCCAGCCATAAGGTAAATCCGCAGCTACTCCTCCGATGCGGAAATAATTATGCATCATCCGCATACCTGTGGCGGCTTCGAATAGATCATATATTAATTCCCTCTCTCTTAAAATATAGAAAAAGGGAGTCTGTGCACCGATATCGGCCATAAAAGGGCCAAGCCATAACAAATGGGAGGCTATACGGCTCAGCTCCAGCATAATAACTCTGATATAACTGGCCCTTTTAGGCACTTGAACACTTTCCAACCGTTCTGGTGCATTTACTGTTATTGCTTCTGTGAACATAGTAGCTAAATAATCCCAACGTGTTACATAAGGCAAATATTGTATAATTGTTCGGTTCTCCGCTATTTTTTCCATCCCTCTGTGTAAATAGCCTAATATAGGTTCACAGTCAATAACATCTTCACCATCCAGAGTAACGATCAGCCGAAGAACACCATGCATTGATGGGTGGTGAGGACCCATATTAACTATTATAAAATTTTTTCTTGTAACCGGTACAGTCATATTTTTTTTTCCTTAATTCATTATTTCATGAATTTTTTAAAATGTAAAATAAAAAAAATAATAACTGAACTAATAAAAAAATAATGAAAAAAGAACAAGGATAATAATAAGAAAATAATAAGAAATTCAAAGAATAAATTCAAAATTAATTAACGAGTTTTTGGTTCCCGAATATCTAACTGATCCATTAATTTCTTATAACGCACTTTATTTTTCTTTGACAAATAAGTCAATAATCGTTGACGTTTTCCCAGAATTATTCGTAGACCCCTTTGCGATAAAAAATCTCTTTTGTGCAATTTTAAATGTGAAGTAAGTCTCCGTATCTTACTGGTGAAATGGAATACTTGAAATTCAACAGACCCACTATTTTCTTCTTTTTCTTCTTGTGTAATAACTGAGATGAATGAATTTTTGACCATAAATGTAAATTTCTATATTTCTTTTCTGTGAATTTTACTAATCAGGAAAAATAATAATATTTATTATGCCAGTTATTTTCATCTAGTATACATCAAAATTGGATTTCATTCATATACTACTTTGGTTTTTTATTTATGTGGTTTATGTTTTTATGTTTTGTATATTTGGATCAAATATACAAAACATATATGTATTCACGAAAGAGAACACTTTCTTTTTTTACTTAAAAGGATTCCGCTCTTCCTAGCGAAAATTGATACACTATGAAATCAGCATCATGTATTAGAATATTACACAATGTATATGTTTCGGCTTTCATCTACCGAATATGTTACACTCATCTACCGAATATGTTACACGATATGTAGGAAATCCACTATAAATTTTTTTCATTTTTCATTGGAATTGAATTCAAATTCATTCTGAATTGTGAATACATATGTATTCTTGACATACTGAAACGACTGCTGTTATTGGTATCAAACCAATAGCGATTCATACAAGCTACATCTTCTAATCGATAATTGGGCCAAAGAAAAAATTTGAATTTAATGAAATTTTTTCTATCTGTATTATTTCTATCTGTATTAATATGTTTGTCCTCATTCAAAAATCGCCCGCAGTTTCTTATTTTGTTTTCATTGCAAAATCTTGGATTTCTATCCACAACATTAAAATTCTGGGAATTGAAACAAATTCGAATTCGAAATTCTCTACGACGTCTGGGAGATAGAATATTTTCAGGAACAAGTAAATCATAATGATTTTTGTCTCCACTCAAAAATATGTTGCTGTGTCGTGCAATGGGTTTTTCAAACCCCCTTTTCTCAATATATCTTTTTTTTGTGTATTTTTTATTTGTTTGGTGCTTCTTATTATCGACCAATGAAATATCCATAGTTTGATATATAATAGATTTTTCATGCCTTCGTATAGATAGACAAATTGGTTCAATAATAAATATTCCCTTTCTTATCAATTCTGCAAGAACTAGGTCCTTTTGAATCAGCATTTCGTCTAGATCTATTTCACCTCTTTGAATCGAAGATATAGTAATTTCCTTTGGATTTATCAGTCTAAGTAGGAGACAATATACCCTGATATTTTTCATTATTTTATTATTTAAGGAATCAGCCCATCTTAGTTGAAAAAGTAAATATTTTTTCAAAAAGAAATCTAGTTCCATTTCATTCTTGTTCTTATATTGATATTGTTTTTTTTTTATTTCTAATCTTGCGTAATCTTCTTCAACATCTTTTTTATTTTTTTGTTTTAGTAGATTCCATACAAGATTTCTTTGGACCTGTTGTTCGTTTTCTTCCTGCTTGAAATTTCCTAATTCAAGATCTTTTTTTTCATTAGATGATTTTTTTGGATTTGCGTTAATGTTTTTACTTTTTTCATTTCTAGAAAAATGAAAAAAGAGTGATTTGATTGGGATGATCCAAGGTTTAATTTTATATACATCAAAAAGTAGCACAAATTCTGGGAAGAACCAAGTTTCTAGATTGGATATAGTATCATGATTTGATGCGGTATCATATAACCTTTCTTTATTCATTCCCATGCAATCAAAAAAGAAACTTTTTTGATTGCATGGTTTGATCTCTTGATAAATTGTAGGATAAAAAAGATCTTTTTTTTCCATTTTTTTTAAATTATGAATTTCAGTCTTAGTATTTTTCTGAATCTTGATGCCAATATGTATATCGGTCCAGATATCAATATTATTTATAAAACAAAGATGAAGAATTCTACAATCAAAATATTTTCTATCCAAATTTATATTCCTATCATTTGTATTCCTATCAATAAGATATCCTTTTTCTATATAATCATTACTATGTATACTTACCAATACATAAAATGATTCAGGTTTCGATGTATTGAAATGATATGGAATTTCTTGGTCCCCATTTCTTTCTAATGTTGATCCAGAAATGTATAAATTAGGGGGGCATATATAGTTATATGATAAAAGATCATATCTGTAATGTTTTTTCCATTTGTCACTCATAAATAAATTTGCTGCATAGTCATTTTTATTCATGGAATAAATAAATTGGTATTTTTTATATAAATCCAATTGGTTTGATTCCTTATTTTGAATCATACATCGAGACCTTTTTTTTTGAGATAAATTGTATTGATAATGACTTTTTAACCAGTTTTTCCATTCGTTCATTCCATACGTATGAATTTTATTATGTCTTGATTTGGAATTAAATATTCCATGTATCATACAATAGTCTTTTAAATTATCCTTAAAAAAAGGATAGCTTCCTTCATATTGAAGTACAGGTCTCAAATGATACTTATTAAGTAATTGGTTTTGTGATATTTTGTAAAAAACATATGCTTGGGACAGGGAAGAGAAGTTCCAATAAGTATTGGAATTTTGATTGATATTCTTAGTATTATCAGTATTTGAAAACAATTTTTTTATAGTCAAAATAAAATTCATTGTATTTTGATTTGTTTCATCAATTCTTTCTTGTTCTTGATTTATTTCATTGTTGTAAATGGATTTATTAAAGATCTTTTTTGTTGATTCAAAAAAAAGTTGTGCATTGATCTTAGAAACGGTAATGGTACATAGCAAAATATCTATGTATATTTTTTCAATGAATGATTTGATAAAGTAGTGTGATTTACGCATTAATCGGATATTTTTCTTTTTTAATATTTTCCAAATATGTTTCTGTGATCCCGATCTTTTATTATCATAAATTAGTTCTTTTTTTTTCTTGTCTTTTGCGGTTCGTTCAATTTGATTCCTTATTTTGATTGTCTTATCAGAAAGATCTTTCATTCTTCTTTCTATTAGTGAATGATTTAACAAATTCATCGTTCGATTTAGAACGGACGATTCGCGAAGAATCTTATTATTTCTTTTGAAATCTTTTTTGTTTTCGTTCGGTTCATATACTTTTTCTTTCCTCAATTCCAATAATAAATTTGGATTTACTTTCTCCAGTTTTTTCATTATTAGTTTTATAACTCGAACTATTTTGATGACTCCTTTTGTTTTTTCTTTTCTAACTTTTAGAAAGGTTTTTCTTTTTTTATTTAAAGATTTTAAAACTTGTAAAAATTTATTTTTCACCTTTTTTTTTCTTTTTTGGAGTTCTTTATAAATAGGTTCAAAAAAAAAAGGTCGTTTTCGGGGAGAACCAAAGGGAAGTTCCGCTTCCATTCCCCAGACTGTTAAAAAACAAAAATTTGTTTTTTTCTCTTTTTTTTTCATTAGATCTCTATGATGAGATCGTGCCTTAGATTTTCTCCAAGGTTTTAGACAGAAAGGATATAGAATCTTTATCTGAATACCATCTATCAACCAATCTTGGGGAAACTCTTTTTCTGATAATTGAACACCATTATAGGTGCATTTAATATGCATTTCTCTATTCCATTCCTTAAAATCCTCGTCCCACTCGGGAACTTGGAATAATAACATACGTAAAATATTTTTGGCTATTATCAACGAAGGTAATATAATGTTTTTTCTAAGAAAAGATTGGGTTACTAACATCGAGCCTCTTATTACTTGAGTAAATATAAAGGTATCCCAAGCTTCTGATATTTCTATTTGTTCATTTTTATATATTTTTTCCTCTTTCTCCTTTTCTTCTTTTGTATCTTCATTTTCAAAATAGGAAATTTTTAGTTCTGATTCTTGTTCTCTGCCCATCCAATTCCTAAAAATGATATTCTTCATTTCGTTGATATCAATATCAAAAAACGAAAAAAAAGATGTTTTGTCTAGACGATCCAAAAAAAGTGGGGAATGTACATTTACTTGAAAGAGGTTCCAAATAACTGTTTTACGTCTTTGAGCGCGCATGGATCCTTTGATTAGATTGCGGCGAAAATCCGATTGTTTTGAGTAACGTATCAAAGACACCTCTTCCTCTTCCATTTGATCATCATTTTTATCAGTGTTACTAATATTATCAATACTAGAAATAGAGAAAAAATTGGTATTCTGATTATTATCGTTAGAAATTATAACACGTCTGGCTCTTCTTGAATGAATCGCAAAATCTTCTTCCTCCAATGCTTCTTCATTTTCTTCTTCATCTTCTTCCAACAAATTCTCGGTTAATTTGTATGACCATCGAGAAACCTTTTTACTGAGTTCTTCTATTTTAATTCCAACAGATTCCTTTTTCATTTTTTTTTGATCTTTTGTATGTGTTGTAATTACATCAAATACAAATTGAAAATATTTTGCTTGACTTTCTGAATCAATTCCTTTTTCTTCTGTAGAATTCAGAAATGATTGAGGGTGAAGTTTTACGGAATCATTAAGAAGTAGATCATGAATCTTATTTATAAAAAAAAATTCTACTAAATCTTCTGTATCTGTATAAGTATTCATAATTGCGCGTGAATAGAATTTTTTTCTCATTCCTCGATATGGTCCGTTGAAAAAAGGATCATATGCTTTTGGCAAGCATTTTTTTTTTTTTTCATCATCACATAATATGGTTCTTTTTTCAAGCATATCCAGACTAGGGGATCCCTCATTTTTTTCTATAATTTTGATTCGGCTTCTCAATTCATTGTTCAAATTGCGCTTTTTTTTTTCATTAGTATAAATCCAAGAATCATAAAGATCTTCGTCATATAGTTTTTCTATTATGTACAAAGAAATTCTTTGTTCTAGCATTTCCGAAAAAGTTGATAAACTGGGCGGATATGTAAAGGATATTTTTTTTTTTCCATCACTCGTACATGTAAAAAAAAAAAATTGTGACATTTCATTGCGTAAAGCATTTTCTAATTTATAATTTTTTATATATCGTAATGGACGATTCCATCGTTTATAATCGAAAAGAAAAGAGACAAAAGTTTTTTTAACTTTTTTAATCCACAACATTCTTTTCTTTTTCTCTTCTTTCAGTCTTCCCAATTCCCAATTTTCTTGATGGGTCTCCAGATCAGAATCTTCGTAAACTGGGCTATCTTGATAGCGTGCCTCTTTCAAGTGAAATTCATCCTTTGTTTTTTCCTTTCCACTCACTCGGATCTCTTCCGTTTCATCTATTTTGTCCAGATCCTCCTTTTCTTCCGAAAAAAGGTTTTCTTCGGTGGATCCCTCTTGTTCCTGTTTAGTCTCCTTCATTTCGTAAGTTGTTTCTACATCGCTTTCTTCCGTTTCTGAGGTTTCTTTCTCTTTCAGTTTCTTAGTGACAATAGGCGACGGCATTCTGCCTAAATAGTAAACACAGGTGATAAATAAGAGAATACTAAAGATTCGAGCCATAGAATTTCTCAATTCTGACACAAGATACTTATTAGATCGAATAGAATGATTTTGCCGTATCCAGAATAATACCAATCCAACCCATTTCATGAATAAAATGTGACCAATTAACCAACCAACAAAACTACTTGTTAAAAATAAAATCTTGTTGTTGCATCGAAACATATAAATGTTGACTAATCTGGCTAACGTGGAACTTGGTAAAATGAAATGGTTGAATAATTGAAAAATTAGATTATTCAGGAATACACATTGA